GGGTTGATTGATTCCATAGTAGGTTTCTGAGTTCATCAGGTGTGCTCGTGCCTGAAATGCTTTGAACAAGAAGCTAGTCAGAAAAAGGGGCACGCAGCTACGCGATTCTAACTGCTCTTGGTTTTGTAACTCACTGCTCTTGGTTTTCTACGTGGGAGTTGGTCCGGATAACATATCTTAACGAGGGATATAAAAGGGCGAAGGTCAATGAAATGGGGTCCTTATAGGTATCTGCCCATGTTCAATCACTGAAGTAATGAATCTAAACAAGAAAACGAAGTAGAAGTGAAAAGCTTTTCTAATATATTTATATATCTCTTTGCTCAGTTTTCCCCTTTAATGTCCCTCTCCATTATTATTCATAGTAATGTGCTCCTCGCTGAGCTTTATGATTTCCATTGTCATTCTTCCCTCTCCTCTCTGATTGCTTTTCATCGTCTCTTTGCGTTTACCCTATTTTCGTGACTCTCCTCTCTTTCTTCTCCCCGTACCATTATTTTGATCGTTTCTGAATCTTGAGATTGCTTCAATGCATGTGATCCCTCTCCTCAGCCTTCCCCTCCTAAATCTTAGAATCCTAATGCCGCAGGTGCTATGTCGGAAATCCATTTTTTTATCCTCTGCCCCAAGGAAAATCAAAGAAGAAGAAAGCCCTGGTATTCTCTACTTGAATTCAGGAAGATTCAGATACCGAAAGCAATAGGAATGGGAAAGCGGAGCGGGCAATAGGTTTATGACTGAGCACTAGAGCCTGGAATAGCAGGAATGAAGGTTGGGAAATATGCCATGCAGAATTCCAATAAGTTGGCACTGCTTTCCCTTTCCATATGAAAAATGGAGAGGAAAAGCATGGGTGGACCAAGCGTTTTAACCGGAATCTAGTGACGGAGAAAGAAGAAAGATTTTTAAGCGCTAGATAGGGTCAAAATTCAATAAAGATACTTGGCTGGATGGCGAAGCTGTGTTTGCTCTCCCAAATCGAGATCAAAGTCTTGCTTGACAGCGTGAGGAACTTTGAATGCTCCGTACAAAGGGTCATAGGGAGCTTTTGGAGGTCAGGGAGAAGTGTGTGTGGCCACTGTGCGCAAGCATTCTGTACAGCGATCTTGCTGAGGAGGTCCCCGGTCCCACCTCCATAAAGAAGATCTGGTGACTGCCCATTGTCTTGTTTTGGCTTGGAAGTCTCCTCAAAATAAGGCAAGTGAGTCAACGATCTCTGTAAGAGGAATTGGAAGATGGGGGTTCCATGGCGCACTGAGATGAAAGGCTGTCTTGGACGTGCGGCCCCTTATCCCTATCCCTTTGTTGATGAATCCCATGCAACGCGCCCTTGCTTGGATGAAAAAATGTCATAAGGGGGACTCGTTTCACTTGATTCGTTCCGTCGCACCCGCACTATTCCTAAATTGGTTTTCTGTTTCTATTTTGAAAAAAAGGTCGAACTCATTTCGTATAGAAAGAAAGATGTGTCGGGTTTGGATCGAGTGACACAGGAGGTGCTTCTGCGTGGCACTCTTTTTAATGGGCTTTACCGTCTTTCTTTACCTTCAGAACACAAAGCTTTGCTTGGCGAAATAACTCCTGCCTATATTTGGCATCTCATCTACTTAATTTAATGACATTCCATATCTCAGGAAGGAAAAAAGCGAATGGAATTTCAGTCAAGTCTTTTTTCTGCTTTATCCTTCTCTCAATCAAAGAAAGGGAATGCAGATGTTCTGTCGCCCTCTCTTCGTATGCCACCAGCCTTCCTCTCAAAACCATACTGATCCGATCTTGCGCAGATAGGTAGGGACGATCCCTCCAGTAACCATGCCTAAAATCATAAGCTGACCCATTACTTCTGTAGGTGCCTCAATTCTTCCCATTTTCCTACTTATATAACTCTTTGGGGTCCATACCGCACTTGGGGACGGGATATGATTGCTTTCTTAAACAAACCTTTTAGAGCGTTGTCATCTTACCAGCACAGGACTCAATAGTAAGGACTGTCACTGCATTGATATCGCTCATGGATCGTGTTATACTTGGGAAGATCCGGCCCAAGGGGAAGTCTGTTATCCACAACCCAACCTTAGATGAGGGAGAAGTTCACGCTTGATCTTCGACCCAAGACAATGGAAGGGAGCTAAAGCCTTCTTCCTTTTTCAAATTCGTTTATGGAGCAAAAAGAGGTCGTGTCATAACAGATGAAATGAATGAAAGATATTCCTGCTGTTTCTGTGCCTATTAGTACTTCGCTCTGACCACATCAAGAGGAGTAGTTTGTTTTTCTTTTGTAAAGCGAGCCCAAGGAAATATATAGGAGAACATAGCTTGTTTTGTAGTAAGTAAATTCAAAGGCTCAAATCGTCTATATCAATGCAAGTATAGCTGGATGGAGTGACTCGTGCTTTCGAACCATAAACTAATGCCGCCTCTCGGGAGCGCGTGTTACTATTCCATTCTCTGGAGCACAATCCAACGGTGAAAGCTGATTATAAGTATGTGGTCGAAGCAGATTCTAATGTATGCGATTGATGTCCATCAAGTAAGTAGACAAGCGATTTCGCATAAAGAGACGACGCACCATCCTCTTCCTGATCCACTAAAAATAAGAAATGCGCAATGAAATCCATCTAAAAGAAATCCAACGGAAAAAAAGTATGTTTCCAACCTACACCTTTAGTTGTTCCAGCTCGTGAGGAAGACGACTATGGAATTCAGATTTCCTTTCTCTCGAAGCAAGCCAGTCCTTAATTAATGATAGGGAAGGAAGGAATTGCTCTTAGGCTTGTGAGTCTTTTTATCATATGGATGGGTCGTACAACCCTTACATGGTCTCTTGGCATGAAATTGGGTACTTTTCGTCTATGGCGAGATGGAAGTTATCTGAAAAGAATGCCAACTTAGGACCGTCAAAGTGGAAATCGTATCAACCCACCGAAACCGCTCTTTGGAATGGAATGCATAGTATTGTGCATTGGAATGGAAAAGTAGAATAATCAAGACATGGATCTAGTATCAACATGACCCAACTTCCATTCTCATGACCCAACTTATTCAATCACTTCCATTATCTTTCTATTGCTACAAATCGACAACAAAAAACATCCCTCGGAATTCCTGTTCGATAGGAAAAAATCGCTCTTCAACCAGAAATAGCAAGCAACATGTTTTTCTTCTCTCTTCCGATCCTCCCATCACATTCTTGTAAGCCTGCTTCCTCCGATGATCGCTTGCGGGTAACTTGTCTCTCTCAGAGTTCGCTTCTTGCTAGTAGTTAGCCCGGTCAGAATCTTTGTATAGTCTTTCGTAGCCCTAGGCGGATCAGCCTGCGTGGCGATTGTAGAGAACCACATTGTATGTGATCTGCGGCAACTCAGTTATAGCAGCTATTTATTATTCATTCAGGCGGGCCCGTTCATATGTTTTGTGTTAAAGAATCCCTTGTGATTCCTGATTTCAATAGAGATTGGATCCGTCACATCTAGAGGATGACCTCGACCGGAAACCACTGAGTTAAGTTCTTAATATGTCTTTCAATGCAACCATCGATCTTCATTTATCGTTCCCTTAAGGATATTGGAAAGAGGTAGCGCATGATTCATTCCACTAGGTTATGTTCTACGAACAGTTGGTGTAAGACCTCACACTTTTATTATTCAATACCGTGCCACAGAGCTTGGTCCCACCGCTGCTTTATATCCTACCCTTGTTCAATTACTGTGAACTCATGTCTATCAGTGTCCTCAGCATCCCCTTTTAGATGATCAAATTGTGAGAATAAAGTACAAAGTACTTGACTTAGGTGTTTTTCTATTTTGACCAGTGAGGGGTATTATCGCCACTATCCCATTGCCTGGGAAGGGGAAACAAGCACTTTCGCACTAGATGGTTAACTCTAAGTATATACACTGAAGTAGGTTGTTCAATGCTAGTTCAATGATTGAGCCATCTTCCTATCACCAATAACAAATGGATAGCATGCGTTGTGCAACCAATCCTACCCTCAGTTGTAGTAAGCTGAGTGTGATCCGCAGAGAGCAAAGTGTGTATCACATGAATTTGATAGCTCAGGCCTTGGAAGGACCTTTTTGGCACTAGACAGACTCTTTAATATCGATGGCAGCAACTATCCATTTTCTCAATCAGATTACTGCGTGTGCGCTTGTGTGCTCCAATCTGTAGTAAATAAAGCAAAGATTTCTGAGCTAGGAATCAGAGGAAATGCTCTGACTCAAATCCAGATACAATTTGATATGTCGGAGACCTGTGTGACTCCCTACATGTATTTGAAGAGTCCCTCAGGATCATATCACAATAAACTAGACTGGTCAGGATGCTCCAACTAACAATCTAGAATCCATACTTGATAGGCTCGAGGATCAAGAATAAAAAACATGATATCAAGAATAGCATATTGAAAGATCCCAATCATTTTTCTTGATAACTTCTTCAACCTACGTATTTTTCGTATAAATTGGATCAATTATTAATAAAATAAGGAGCAAACATAGGTATCAGATATCAGGAACATAAGCTTACCCGGGAGAAATGCACTCTGTGTTAGTCCGATCACTTAGCTTTTGCTTTCGCACTCCCTACTGATGCCTATTGCATGACTCTCATTCAGTCAAACTAGAAACTGTGTTTACAGCTGGAACGATGAATGTAATCCTACTATTCTTTAAGGGTAGGGTCGTCTGAGTACGGTACTATGGACATCAGGGCATATTGAATATAGTCATATAATTTGGTGTGCTGACACACCATTCAAGGTGGAAGGAAGTTGCCGCTCATATGCTTGAGATGTATACTTCTCAGCAGCAACAGCGGGATATGTTTCATCCTTGGACGAGACAGGTTAGTGCGACCTCACACAGTTGAGATCCTGCTTGCACTTATCCCTGGGTTTCCACTTACCGGCGATTTGCGGAGGTAGGGATAACATCCTACGAACTAAACATAGCAACCAATGCCTTTATGGTTTAAGATATACTTTAGTTAGGCAGTCAAGGCATACCAACACTTGACACACCCAGAAAGGTTTCTACCTACGCAAGGAAAATGAAGAAAGCAAGCCAAATACTGAAATGTATTAAGCTATCGATCGGGGGACATAACACTATGAGGGTTGTTAAGGCGGGGCTAGGAGCTTGATATGCTGCCGACTCAGATCCGTCTTCTTCAGGAAAGCGTGTAAAAGAAAACATAGAAAACATAAATAAAACTACTCAATCAAACCAACGTCTGACAAGAGAGAGACAGGTGAATACTTAGATTCTACTTCCTATTTTAGTAGGTAGCTTCTAATTGGGAGCATTCAAAGAGGAAATATGGATGTTTCTTTTTAATATATTATCAAATAGCAAGCATCCTATATCAAAAAAAAAAGCAACGATGACAAGACTTATTGAAATCTGCATAGCTGTGTTTTGCACAATAAAAGTATCCTTAATGGCCGATCAGTCCCTTTCAAAACGCACCATTCCCCTTCTGAGGGTGGGCATAGTTCGAAGCGTGCTGATATGGGCTTTGATCGTGGCTGGACTTCGATTGGTTTTTGATGGATATGAGCTTTCCCTGAATAAGGATCAAAATATGCTTCCTAAAACAGCATGCGCAATGGTGGGCCGAGTACATAGCATAGCGTATATCAAGTATCCAACGCCTTCCGAATAAGGAATGGAAGCCGACTTAATAAAACTACATCTTGCTGATGTAGGTGTAGACAGGTATTCTAAAAGGAGTGACAATATTGGGTGTAAGGATTCTTCTATGCAAACATTGACCACTCGTATGGTAGCCTCACAACCATCTACAAGGGAGACTTCCACCTCAACCTGAAGTTCACCCACGTGGAGCCTTTACTAGTCGGAGTGGTAAGACTACAACCGATCCTCTTCCCCAATGCCAGCGTTGTATGTACCACCTGCCTTCTACCCTAGCCGGCCCAATACCTTCTCCGCAGGGACCTCAACAGTCCACTACTTCTGCTGCACAGCCTAGTTCTTCTACACCAGCAGCTATTGCTCCTAATGATCCATCATCAATCTGCTCCACCTGTCAACCCGAAGCTGCCATTTCCAGAACGGTTTGTGAAGTCAACTGAAGACAAGCAGATTGCAAAGTTTCTGGATATGATGACAGATATGCAGATTACCACCCCCATCCTTGATGGTGTCTTACAGGTGCCGATGTATACACAGTTCTTTAAGGACCAGCTCGCAAAGAAGCGAAACATTAACGAGCCAGAACTGGTTACTCTTACTAAGGAATGTAGTGCACTCGTTCAAATAAGCTACCTCTCAACTTAGATGAGCCTGCCAGTTTCAGTATTCCATGCTTGATAGGAAGTCAAACTTTCCATGCTTTATGTGGTCTTGGGTCTACTGTGATTCCCTTCACTGTCTACGAGCCACTACCATTGGGTGATGTACGGCCGACTAGCATCACTCTCCACCTTGCTGATCAGGATCCGGCAGACATTTTGGGTGATATCCCTGCGATAGTTGGTAACTTCGCATTTCCAGTTGATTTTGTTGTCTTGGAGATGTAGGATAAGAGCTTTCCTATTATTTTGGGGAGACCTTTTCTAGCTACTGCAGGGGCTGTCATCGATGTGAAAGATGCTAAGCTCACGCTTCAATTTGGTGAGGAGAAAGTATCATTTGACATGACAATTGGAACTCCTATTGAAATAGCTTTTTATGGTGAAATAGCAATTCAAGTAGGATTGGTAAAAATTCATAAATAGCGTAATACCTTTTTCCTTCCTGAACCTTTTCGTTTTAGTAAGTTCATGAAATATTTCATACTATTGATTGATAGTTTTTTAAATGGATTTACCAGGACCAATACATGAGATTCTTGTGCTATTTTTGGGATCCCTTCTTCTATTTCCCAAGGCAGCTCGCAAACCAGACTATAAACTAGAATGAGTAGGGAATGGATCCAGCCGAGCCAATTGCAGTTCCGTTCTATGTCGTGCCAGCCGAGGGAATAGGGTAGGTTACATTTGATGAGTCAAGACTGTTTGCCAAACCAGGTTACAAGGTGTTGAGAGCGAGCATGCATGAAGTAAACCCAAGTGAAACGAGAGAAATCATCAATCCAAATTATGTTCTATCTATTCCATTGCCACCTTTATAAATCTAAGGTGCAGGTCCCCTCAGAGTGTACTAAGTAAAAAGGTGACATAGACCTTTCGTTACTAGAACGAAAACACAAGCTTCACAAGGAGACAAACTTAGATTAGGAACATGACCTAAAACACCACTCTGAACAAGACTAGTAAGACGTGAACCACATAGGTGGCCCAAGCGTCGATGCCAAGTCTCAAAACTACTAGTGGAGGAAGAGACACTAGTAAGAGCAGTAGCAGAGTGAGCAGGCACATGTAGATAATCCATCAGAAAAACCCCATTACGGCGATGGCCAAGACCAATCAGACGGATCCTGCACAGTGCAAGAAGAGGCATCAAAAGAAATAAGGCAACCATGATCAGTAAGCTGACTAACAGATAGTAAGTTAACTGAGAGTTTAGGAATATGGAAGGATAGAAGGAACAGTAAAGTGGGTTGTAAGTAAGATCTACACTTCTAGCTAGCTAGCTTAATTGGTTTTTGTGTGTTCGGCTGAACTCGTCAGTGTAGGATGTGGTGCTCCAAGAGTGACGGAGTGGGAGTCACATTCGCTGGTCTCGACTAAAGGTTCGACGGGTTTACATCCTGATCTGCTATGCTCGTTATGCGGACGACTTCCTTGTAGCTATCAAGAGCCCCATCGCCACTACTTTCACGGTTTGCCGGCGAGCATCGGAAATGTTGAGTCCATTTGGTTATGACATTCTGGCCTTGGTTGGTAAAACATCTCAGGGGATCCGGACCCTCATTAAAGCAAAACCTGAAAATCAAGTCTGGCCTGGGCCGACAAAAGCTCGAGTGATTGCGTTGCCATCACCAACTAAAAAACAGATAATAGAACTTTTTCTTCTTACTAACTTTGTCAAAGAGGCTAAAAAAACAATAAATGACCAACGAAACTTCGAGTGAGTAGGATAAGGAGGAGTAGTCGGAGGAGCTTTCATTGAAGTAGAGGTTTCATCGAGTGATGGCGAGAGATAGAATGAGACAAAGCCTAAAGGGGAGAGCACTTAGACATTTCACTTTGAGTACGGGGAAGTCCGCAGGGAGGAATTCTTCCGGGCGTATTACTTTTTTTCACCGAGGGGGTGGATCGAAGCGATTGCTGCGAAAAATTGACCTTAAACGAAGCACTTCGTCTATTGGCATTGTGGAAAGGATCGAATATGACCCTAATCGTTCTTCTCGGATCGCTCTAGTACGATGGATCGAAGGGGTGCTGCCCGGCCGCCAGAGGAAATTCTCAAGACGATAGAAGAGTTCGCTCCGCCGCGTAAGATCCTCGAATCCACCACGGCCACTATCTTTTGCCTTTTTTCGTTCTCTTCCCTGCCCGGGAAAGTGGATCAAAGAAAGGTAGCTTGCTCCCAAGGCAAGTGCTTGCTTACGCTTTATGTAGTGGTCGGCCTTCCTACCTTCATGCCTCTAGAAGCTTCTACAAAGCTTTGCTTCCGGTAGAAGCTAGTCGCTTCGGTAGCTTGCCTGCCAAGCCGCCTATAGGCGAAGGGACGAAAGCCCATTAGACCTGATGGGAAAAAGTATGAAAAAAGTACGTTAAGGTTACGAAGTCACTTAGCCTCGGCTCGGCTAAGGTTATGAAATTACAGAGTAGGTTTTTTTTAAGTAATACTAAGGAACTGGAAAAACAGTTCGGAAAAGGAGAAAAGCTAAGGTTACAGACTCACTTATCCGTCTACAAAGGGAAAGGCGTCGGTACGGAGTCACGTCAGCTGTGGATATAGACTAGGCTAAGGAACTTTTTCTTAAAGTATTTACCGAGACTACACTAAGGAAGAAGTCAGCGAAAGTGAGCTCGTAACTAAGAAAGCCGGTATCAGAAACGAAGCCCTTCCAAAATCAAAAGCAAAGAAGTCAAGGAACGAAGCTGCTTCTCTAATAGCCCCGTTGAATAGGAGGGCGAAGGCTTTTTCGAACTTTTTTATAGAGGGGGGCTTCGACCTTCTTAGGAAGAGCCGTACGAGGCTGCTCACGTACGGTTCGGGAGCCGAGCCACTGCGCAGGGGCTTAGGTCAACACTTATATATTAGCCAGTCATCAATTGGCAGCGGGTAATATGGTGAGCAATTGCGATTGCTCCAAACCTTCTAAAAGCGGCTTCTTGCGACCTGCCCAGAATGCTCATACATACCTTCGGTTCCAAGAGCTTGTTCGCACAGCGGCGAATAAAGATCGGGTTGAAGGGGGCAGTCAGCTGGCTGCTTCTTGGCCACGCCCCCCTGCTTATAGACACGAGATATTGGATCTCAATTCCAAAGTAGGAAATAGCATACCATTAGCTGATATACGTATGGGAACATGGGTACATGATATTGAATGTCATCCAGGTCAAGGCGCAAAGCTGGCTCGGGCCGCAGGAACTTATGCTAAAATAATTAAGGAGCCAGCCCCACAATGTCTTGTGCGGCTACCATCGGGTGTTGAAAAACTCATAGATTCCCGATGCCAAGCTACTATTGGTATAGTTTCCAATCCCAACCATGGTGCACGTAAGCTTAGAAAAGCAGGACAAAGCCGGTGGTTAGGCAGACGCCCCATTGTTCGTGGTGTTGCAATGAATCCAGTGGATCATCCTCATGGAGGAGGTGAGGGGCGCACGAAAGGAGGTAGACCTTCGGTGTCACCTTGGGGGAAGCCCACCAAAGCAGGATTTCGGGCAGTAGTGGGGGTGGGGAAACGCAGAATTTAGTTCATGCCACGACGATCTATATGGAAGGGAAGTTTTGTTGATGCTTTCCTGTTTAGAATAAAGAAGAACAGAGAAAGTCTGATGAGCGGGAAAATTTGGTCACGTAGATCTTCTATTTCGCCGGAATTCGTTGATTGCTCCGTACTCATTTACAATGGAAAAACT